GATAATCTACTATTTTTCCTTTTAGATTTTCCTTTTAGAAAATCGAAAATTCAATAAAAATAAAATAAATAAGAGACTGAAAATGAAAGTCTCTTTCTCGGATCTATTCTTCATCACACTGTTGGAACAAAACAAAAATACCGGATGCAACGATATTGAAATATTTGGTACATGAAGCCACGATCTGATAGATATACATCGAAATCTACAATCTACTTAATATAATATAGATATATAATCTAGATAGAAATTAATGATGAAATTAATCTTTGATCTGGAATCAAAGAAAGATAATAAATGGCTCTTATGGTGTGACTTGGAAGAAAGGTTTCTCTGTAGAGGAAAGGAATAACAATTTATTCCTATAATTTTTCCTATAGAAAATCTAGTAACAAGAAGATTTAATCGGAAATATCGACAAATTCTTGTGGAATCCAAAACAAAAAATGAAATTAAAAAAAATCAACTGCTCCAATTTCATCTCTATCGAATTTTAATATCAGAATAGCGGATATAGTCATGATTCAATAGGTCAGGTCCACTTACTTTTTCTTTTGTTGATTTCTAACCTTTCGAATGGATTTGGTTGGTATAATGGAAAATAGGAATATTCGGTGATTCAAGAAGTGACTTTTCATTATTCAGAAATTCATAATAATGAAAATTGACTAAACAAATGTTCAACTTTATAACTAAGTATAATAATTAAGTATAATGATAATGTATTATCCAGTTAGTTACTTTTTTATTACAAATAAAAATACAATTCTCCCCTCAAATATGAATACTAGATTGGAGTTTTACAAAGCCCCTTATCGGATTTGAACCGATGACTTACGCCTTACCATGGCGTTACTCTACCACTGAGTTAAAAGGGCCTTTTTGATTTAATTCCGGAATTATTCACTATGTGGATAAAATATCTATAGGTACATATATTATAAACATAAGTATATATGCATAAGTACATGCAGTAGATACATAGTGTCTAGTGGCTCATTGTTGAATAATAAAATGGATTTACCTAGGAAGTCTAGGAGAAAATGCAATGAATTGTTTCAAGACCGACTCGAATTGCTTTTTTTCTTTTATTGAATTGATCCCACCAGAACAAAATTCACTTGATTGATACATGTACATACACCTAGCAATTCAACATAAAATTCAAGATATTTCATCGAATCATGGAATGAAGAGATTCTACTTGTCTCCTGAACTAAATTCTTGGAGAAAAAAGAATTTTCTTCTTGATCCCGCTTACTAGATTTCTCGTTTGTTAATTTCCTGTCTTGGTGGGAGGGAGATAAGGATATCTCGTCTTAACAATGAATCAAATGAAAGTGAAAGAAATAGAATTTCACACCTTTTTCCTTTTCTGACGGACCAATCATTCCCTGCAAAAATCCTACTCTTCCTTATTATTTCTATTTTTTGTATTTATTACTTTTTTTTTATTTATAAATAAAAAAAGAAAATTCTAAATACTAAATAATCTAAACTAAAATAATCGAAAGAAATTCAATTGAAATAATTCCAAAAAAAAAAAAATACTACTACTAGATTTCTAATGGCGATTCTAATGAATAATTCATCAATGACGAATAAAAAAATTCTATGCAATTCTGAAAGGGGGAAAGATCCCTCGGATAGAATCATTCGATTATATTGACAATTTCAAAAAACTGATCATACTATGATCATAGTATGATGGCGGTTGGTCAAGCAGGCCCCCATCGTCTAGTGGTTTAGGACATCTCTCTTTCAAGGAGGCAGCGGGGATTCGAATTCCCCTGGGGGTAGGGTACTACGAAAGGAAGTTGATCATGGATTACCAATAAGTCTAAAATTGATTCTTCCTGGGTCGATGCCCGAGCGGTTAATGGGGACGGACTGTAAATTCGTTGGCAATATGTCTACGCTGGTTCAAATCCAGCTCGGCCCAAAAATTCGCCAATCCGCCATGAGATGATATAACCCCCTTTGTACTTCAGAAATACCCGATCCGGAGATAAAAAGAATCAAATTTTCTGCTAGATCCCGTATTTCCCTGGGATTGTAGTTCAATTGGTCAGAGCACCGCCCTGTCAAGGCGGAAGCTGCGGGTTCGAGCCCCGTCAGTCCCGATGGATCCAATAAATATATCAATAAATCTCTCCCTTTTTATGAAGGGGACCGGGGGCAGAATTTCATTGTCAAAGCAAAGGGGAAATCCTTATTTCTTTTTTCTTTCCTTTTGGTAGGAGAAAGACATATGCGGTTGGATTAGTACGATTATTGGTAGCATTATAGTCAGTATTCCAAGAAATGCTGGCTTTTTCGATTGCCCCCGATGCATGTAATGGAATCGAGTACTATACCTTTTTGAGGCGCGCATACACAAGGGGAATTCCTTTCTTGTCCAATACAAAATTTAATATAAGAAAATACTTTCCAGAAAAAACAAAAAAAAAAACAATTTATTTTTCTGGCTACGGATTTATGGAACCTCACTTACTAGTTTGAAGTTGAAAAATAGATTTCATGCAAATTGCACACTGAGCTTTTGGTATAGGTGTCCCGGGGCTAATAATCTACGAAGAAAGGAGGGGAAAGGAAAGATCCTACTCCTCTTAGAAAGGGGAATGAATCATTTTTCCGATTTTTCATTTTGTTTTAAGGCCCCATCGACGAAAGAACAAATCGGAAAATAGTCAATTTGATGAATATTCATTTTATACGGTCTCATCTTTATCACACTTCTTTGTCTTCCAAGTCAAAAATAGTTTAGTTCTAAACTCCTTTCTTTTTCCATTTAGCTTTTATTGTTTGTTTGGGTTTGTAACTATGTGACCACTGGAAGTGGAAGAGCTATTTGATGAGACTTCATCAGATGATTGTACGAAGAAGGAACTAGATAGATTAGAGAGAAAAAAGAACAGATGAGAAAAAATGATAATGATAAATAAATAAAGGAATTTTGGATTGGGTCAGGAATCCAAGTTTGGGGCGGTATGGATAAAAGAACTTCCTATGTTATACTATTCAATTCTCGACGACGAATTGATTTGATAGTTCAGATATTGTTATTCATGATATTGATCCGATTCAAGATCATCGAGAGGTAATATTCATTCATTGAATTTACAGGCCAAAGATTTATCATCTCTATGGGATTAAATCCCGAGTTATTGCGAAGTAAAAAACCGATGAGATTATGGAAGTAAATATTCTTGCATTTATTGCTACTGCACTATTTATTCTAGTTCCTACCGCTTTTCTACTTATCATTTACGTAAAAACAGTCAGTCAAAACGATTAATTATTAACTAATTTGAATGAAACTTGACTTCTGAGTTCTTAGCCAAAATTGACGAAATAAAATGAAAAAGATTCTAATTTCATGTCTTAAATGAAATGAGTGGACTAGAATCGGCAGTATTCTAATAGATAGATAGTATGGTAGAAAGAAAGATTCATCTATTTCTTTCTACCATACTATTTATTAGTTAGATTGTAGTTATAAAGCTGCCCCCTGGAATAAAATAAAGATAGAGGCTGCATTTGATATGGATCTTTTGATATGGATCTATAGATCAATCTACAATATTATCTTGATATATGTGAATATCAATTCCATATATGGGATTGACATAGCATCCAATTCCATTTATTTGCTATATCTATTTGTTCTGATCAATCTAAATTACTCTTATGTCTTATAGTTTGAATTACTAGATTTTTGATTTCCAATCTGAATCTCGGTATCTATTGAAAGAATCAAATCAATGAAGGAAAAGCGATAGATATAGGCAGATTCAAAAAATCACGTAGTAATCTTTTTTTTAACATTCCCAAGAAGTAATTGAGTAAACCATTGACAGTAGTTCCACGGGCATCGAAAAGGAAGAGTAAACCTCACCGATTTTTAACGCCTGAACCATGATATGAAATAAGTCGATAAAGCATAAATCCAATTTCAAAAATTCGAAAGCGGTAAATGCGCAATATGTGACTCATCTGAAGATCTTATTCTGCATAGTATCTCGTTAGACAACCACTATGTTTATATCCTTTCTTTCTCATACAAAGTGCGTATACACTTAACAAAACTACCTCTTCTTTGAACAGTAAAGAGAGAAAGAAATAAAAAAGGGTCCGGCCCTCCTCAGTATCACCTGGTAAGAGGCCGTTGATTGGAATAGAAAATTTCTGAAGAATTAGGTTCGAATAAATTTCCTGGGATCCTCTTCCTTTCGAACTACAAACATGGGAATCGTTGAAATAGCTCTTTGATTGAAAGAGGATGATTCCTATAATACATTACTCCAGTCGAGTCCAATGGAATTTCAAAATGAAGATATTTTGATTTTGTTCAAAACGTGTTGCAGAACGATCTCGAAAGCAATCGATATTGATACAGTTTGCTTCCTTAACTCAATTAGTAGGACCCCTAGAGTCCACTTCTTCCCCACACTACGAGTGAAGGGAAAAAGTAAAGACTACCATTAAAGCAGCCAAGCAAGACTTACTATATCCATATGAATTATGTCCCCCTATCTCTATAAATATAAAGGAATTGTTCCGTTATTCCTCACTAATAATAGTGGAATCAATGGTGCAGAGTCAAAAGAACGAAGACTATTAATAAACCAATCCACAAATTCGCTCATTTTATAAGAAATTCCTATAGGATTTCTAATCGGGAAAGATTAAACACAAGTAAAATCTGTAGTAACATCTCAAGGAATGTTACTAATGGAACATGTAGGAATAATAGGTCCTATTCTTTTTTTGTTGACCCTCATTTCAATCGATTGGATGCTTGAGCACTCAGAGATTTTCGTGAGTTCCTCGTATATAATAAAGTATCTTCCGCCCCCTTCCACAACTATTTAGATTTCCTATCGGGCTCTCCAATCTAATTCAAGGTCCAGTCATTATACAATGCATTAATAATAGAAAATTTTGATTTGTGGAAGGTAATTGCTGAAGTCTTGATAGCCCCTCTAGCATTCGAATATTTCCTTGAAGCCTAAATATGCAATGCAAAGATATTTACAATTTTTTAGAAAAACTCCCCAGACCAGATGTTTAGAATCAAACAAGTATCAACAGTCTGCTTTCTCTGCTTCTGCTGGGGAATCATTCATGGCGGGTTATATCAACAGAACAGAAGAAAAGAAGAGATTTCGAGTTTTTTGTTGATCAGGCGACACCCGGATTTGAACTGGAGAAAAAAAGGATTTGCAGTCCTCTGCCTTACCACTCGGCCATGTCGCCAAAAATGCTACAAATACAAAATAGATGAAAACTTTCCAGGATTACTGAACTGCTTTTTTATTGTACTTGCACCTTGAGTTCTGTTTTCCTTAATTTTCCTGAAAGTCAAAGAAATCCTCTAATCCTTCTTCCCTTTTGATTGGGTTTGATTCATCCTTTCAATTTCGATCTCCAAATTCATAATGTTCAAAGCTTTTCTTACCTTTCTATTGAAAAATCAAATGTGGATTTTCAGTCGCAAAATCCACCATTCAAATTTCTGGAAAATCGGAACCATTAACTATTGACTCGAGAATGCATGAATGGATTCTTGGATTTGAATCTCCAAATTTTGTTTTCCTAATGACATAAGAAAATACAACTTGATATATAACTAATCAGTATGGGATTTTTTTTCAATCAAAAAATCCTTCTCAATTTTAATTATAACAACAAATTATGAGCATATGTAAAACCCCCCAAGAGAAATTGTTAGACGGATATATATTATTTATATATGTTCCCGATAGAGAATTATCAGATATCAGAAAAGTATCATACTTCAATTTGAATTTTTGAATTGAATAGAAAATTGAAATTTGTTTTCTATAGAGCACAACCCGGGTTGCCCCGAATAGAACAGAGAACGGACAATAAAACTATAGAAAGAGAAGAAAGACGGATATTATAGATATCTCCACACGTGGTTAAGCCATACAAACCTTCTTTTCTTATACACTTCACAATCGTATTCTATTCAAAAATCCGTAAACAAAATCTCTCTCTTCTCTACAAATCATTTTTTTAGCAAACGAAATCCATAAACAGAAAAGGGGGTTAAATGCTAAAAAACCGATTCTAATTCTATATATTCTTTCTTATTTTTATGCCTTTATCTCAGCGAAAAGATCAAATGTCGAATCCATTTATTTTTCTGGTATTCAAGCAGGTTGGAATGTGTATTATCATAATAGTGGTAGAAATGGAATCATTTTTGTTTTGATATTCTATACAAAATTCTATAACTTAATTAATAAGTCTAAGTAGCAGAAGTCTGTTTCTTAGGGATGTTTTATCAATTTCTTTCCATTTGTATCTGTTGAAAATTCCAATAAATTCCAATTCAATTTAAGTAGAAAATTCTCTTCTTCCTCCGTTCATACGTATTTCATACATTCCAGATATGGAGTTGGGTAAAATTTCATGTGATTCGGTAAACAAAATAGAAAATGCCATCATTGCTAGATCATTTATCTAATCTATCTAATTAGATGAAGAATGAACCAATAGTGGTATTTTTTGATAAATGGGAAATTAAAAATGCTCGGGGATGGAAATGAGGGAATATCTACAATACCTGGATTTGAAAATCAGATACAATTTGAAGGATTTTGTAGGTTCATTGATCAAGGTTTGACGGAAGAACTTTATAAGTTTCCAAAAAATTGAAGATACAGATCAAGAAATTGAATTTCAATTATTTGTGGAAACATATCAATTGGTCGAACCCTTGATAAAGGAAAGAGATGCTGTGTATGAATCACCTCACATATTCTTCTGAATTATATGGATCCGCGGGATTAATTTGGGAAAAACAGTAGGGATATGCAAGAACAAACAATTTTTATCGGAAACATTCCTCTAATGAATTCCTTGGGAACCTTCTATTAGTCAATGGAATATACCGAATTGTGATCAATCAAATATTGCTAAGTCCCGGTATTTACTACCGATCAGAATTGGACCATAACGGAACTTCGGTCTACACCGGCACCATAATATCAGATTGGGGGGGAGATCGGAATTAGCAATTGATAAAAGAAAGGATATGGGCTCGCGTGAGTAGAAAACAAAAAATATCTATTCTAGTTCTATCATCAGCTATGGGTTCGAATCTAAGAGAAATTCTAGATAATGTTTCCTACCCTGAAATTTTCTTGTCTTTCCCGAATGCTAAGGAGAAGAAGAGGATTGAGTCAAAAGAAAAAGCTATTTTGGAGTTTTATCAACAATTTGCTTGTGTAGGTGGGGACCTGGTATTTTCGGAGTCCTTATGTGAGGAATTACAAAAGAAATTTTTTCAACAAAAATGTGAATTAGGAAGGATTGGTCGACGAAATATGAATCGGAGACTTAATCTTGATATACCTCAGAACAATACATTCTTGTTACCACGAGATGTATTGGCCGCTACGGATCATTTGATTGGAATGAAATTTGGGACGGGTATACTTGACGATGACGATATGAATCACTTGAAAA